TCTTGGTTTTGCTTTGCCCCTTATTTCCGAGAGCCCCTCGCGCATCAAGGCTAGAGGGGAGGGGGATACATTTCACAAAGAAATCGTTTAACTGACTGATTGCACCCGCCTATGATAGCATAAAGCGCCTACCGAATGCTTGCTCTAACAATTGGCTAGTCTATTTGGGGATAGACTCAAGATGTCCCCTATATGATAGGCTACTCCCTTACTTAATTGAAAGGAGCCTGAGGTAAGGATTCCTCGCTTGAATCTAATAGGCTGCCTTCCTTGTTTCACTATTCGAGGCCGGCTGGCTTGCTGCACTATGCTAGGCTCCCGATCTGCACTCTTAAAGGAAAGGAAAGACCTTGGCGCCCCCTCCTTAGCTCAGGAATAGCGCTCTGGCTAAAGGAAGATAGCATATCTACAAGAGATTCAAAAAGGAAAATTTAAGGCATGTTAAAGGAGCCTATACTATAGTCAATTACCCTAGCAGATCCTTTTTTAGAGGCAAAGAAAAGAGGCCGCCTTATAGCGCGAGTCCCGAACTCAAGAACTAGACTCAACTGATTGCTGCCCATGCTTGCTATAAGAATTTCCTTACTCTAGTGGGGCATACTTCTATCTGTCTGTCCTATAGGGCACACTCATCCATTCCTATCGTCTCGGAAGTAGGAGTTGCAGCTAAGCTAATGGCAGCCCTCTTCTCTTGCTTTCTAGCTTCACCCCCTATCGACCTATGCCACTATTGTCTGCCCTATTGGCTTCCTATCGCCTGCTATCGCCAGCCTGGAATGAAAGGGAGGGCATCAACTAGCCTACCAGAAATGCTTGACCAAACTCCAATACCAAGAGTGGATCCTGCTGAAGTAATAGTTCCATCTCCGACTTCGATTTCTTTTTCCCTTATTGAATCCATCTTTTTTTCCGGTATACATAGCTCCGCGAGCAGAGCGAATAAACATCAATCCTAATTCCAATGAATCTTAAGGAACGCATGAATTTACTTGTTCGTTTAAGACAGGAAGACAAGACTTTAAAAAGAAAGGACCTTCCCCCCAAGCTGTTAGATGTTGTTGACTACCTTTTGAAAACTACACCCGCATATAAGAAAATAATGAAGGAGGAGCGAGTGCATGAGATCAAGGAAGCACTTTTGAATTCCACCTATCAGTTCTCGCCTATGTTTCGATCATGGATTCCTAAACCAAATAAGCCGGGTAAAATGCGACCGATAACCCAGCCTTTTAAAGAAGATCTAATTGTAATGGAAGCGATTGCTCACCTTTTGAACATTGTTTTCGAAGATCTTTTTCTTCCCATGGTTTCCGAAAGGGAAGGGGGGCTCTCACCTTCTTCGCTCATGTGGAAAGTTGGGGCGCAATGGATCGAGTAATTAAGTCTGATATTGTTGGCTGCTTTGATAACATAGATCATGCTCTTTTAAATTTGACTATAGGACTTTCTATTGGCCAAGGTAATCCATTTTTCTGTAATTTAATTGCATCTTTTTTGACAACTGTTAGATGCGAGTGGACATAATTTGAGATCTATTTCAACAGGAATCCCTCAGGGCAGCCCTTTATCTCCCGTTCTAATGAATCTTTTTTTGCATCAGCTAGATCTCAAAATTCAGACTTTTCTTGAAAAGGAAAAGAGGGTCAAATATGTGCGCTATGCAGACGATTTATGAATTGGCATTAAGAGGGGAGCTGACTCTGAGATTTTCAGTCAAAGCTTCCAACAGATGTTTCAAGAATGTTTAGTCGAATTGAAGCTTGAAAAAACAAGTTTCGAACTCATTCGAGGTCCTGTTCACTCCACTTTAGTTTTAGGAAGACTCCTTTCGATTGACTTAGACGGAATCCTTCGCATGAAAGCACCCATCAATCGCTTTAAGAATCAAAGAAACCCCTTTCTTATTCAAGAAATAGATAGGCATAAGCAGGAAGAAGGAATGCCGAGCTTTTTCAAAGAGCTCTTTCCAAAGATTAGAACATACTTTTGGGGGGGTTAGGAGCTTGTTCAGGCGCCTAACACGAGAATAGACCCCCCTCCTACCTACAAGAGATAGAATCTTTCCTCACGACGGCAGTCTGTCGCAAGTAGTCTACCTCGACTAAGCGATCAGCAACGCCTAAAGTCTTATACATGATGGTGTTGGTGGCAGGACCAATGGTCCCACCTCCAGCCCTGGGCTGAACTAACCCAGAAAGCTGGACCAGGAAACCCGTTTCGTCAGAACCACCGACTACACATCCACCTAAGGTAGATGGGTTTAGATCCAATATTGGTATAAGAGGATCCAAACCTATTTGGCCTACCAGATCATAAACTTTCCAGAAGATTCCAAATCGGACCAAATGAGAGTCCTTCCTTGTTATCTTCCAGTCATTCATCACCATAGGACTCTCAAATAATTTATCGATGGTTATATCCGGTGATAAAGCCGTTTGCGCGTACCATTTTACATATTGCAACCACTCCTTCATCCCTCAACATTGCATATTCCTGAAAATAAGATACCTGTTCAACAGGATAGCAGTAAAGCGGGGCGACTTTGAGATCCTTTGGTCGAAGCTTATTTCTAAGCTCTTTGATAATAAGACCTCTCAGATAAGGATTCAGAGGTTTACCCCTTCCTACGTCTCTTTCAGTGAGCTACAGCACTCCAACTTATGGTTCTCTGGTTGCTGCTCTTTCCGGCTTTCTTTACACTCAGATCTGGCCTCACTCGACTACGTGCCCCCCAGAGGTCGTTATTTCCTCCATTGCCTGCGCTTCCTGGTTTGGTTTATCTGGACTTTAGATCATCTTGTGACCTCTACTTATGCCGCACGTAAGGCATAAAGATGGCAAGGATTCTTAAACCTTTGCCAGAACCCTTTCCCTGTCATTACTATAAAGATCCCCGGCGTGAGAGACTTCTGCAAGTCGATCTCCACACAAAGCCTTGCAAAGGACCTCTTTTTTAGCTTAGCTGTATGCTCATCCAATTGGATCGGACTCCCCACTCGACTAGCAAAAGAATAAAGAATATCTGGTCGCCTTTATTCGACCGGGAGTCCAGGAAAGATTCTCCAAATCGGAGCCTTATGCAATACTGCTGTTTCCGGCCGACAGTGTCCACCTTTTAAGAACCAGATATTGAGGTTTCTTTTCCATGGTACTCCGGTCCAGGCCTTCATCTATCATATCTTCCTCCTAGTGAAATCTGATAACGAAGTAACCATGGCTCAGGTTCACGAGTGCCACTTCCCCTTTCGAAAAGTGACTTAAGGAAAGGTTTAGGCAACGACGCTACGAGTCTTGTCTTCAAGCCGAACTGCCTGAGCTGCCTGGCTTTCCAAGACCAGTAGTTAACCCTGCTGAAAAAACGTGAGCAGCTTCAGTTAGAAGCTCGAGTGAACACGGCTTTTGTTTTGACTTACTATTCTCTTTTATATAGGTAGGGGCTTCCTTCCCCCTTCGCCTTCGGCTTTCGATGAACTCAGTCTTCCGCCTTTGGCTTCTGCCTTGCCCTAAGTAGGTGCCTTAGTTGACAATCTTACCCTTGCTTTTCTTTAGCTAAGGAATGCCAGCTGCCTGACCTGACTGAGCTGCCCTAGCTACAAGAGATGCAACAGCTGCAAGCCGAGCTGCCCTACCAGAAGAGCTAGCTGACCCGGATATACAACTTAGCAACTAGTCTATTCGCACCCTCACTTACTCCATAGGGCTCCCTAACCCCACTGGGTTAATCCCTAACAACCACAAGCCGTTGAACTCGAGCTTCTAACTCGGCATTCTATGTTGCCTTACCTTAATCCACTTACAGAATTTGAAGGAACCGTCACTGTTCTCCTTTAAAAAGAAGTCAGATGGTCAATTCAATATAGAGTGAGGGGAGGCTACTAAAGCAACCCCCTTTACCTAATAGAGTACTAAAGCCAATTCCAAACCTACCTTCTCTTGGATCCCTTCATGTAATTATTAGCCTTAACGGCCTATATATTTCTAAGTGAGTGGAGTACCGGCGGCGTACGTTAGTTCTCTCTTTCAAGCGGAAAGAAAGGCAGGAACTAGAATAGAATCTGGATTTCTAACTCTCGCAAGGAAAGCCGAACTACCCGAACTGCAAAAGCTGCCAGAACGAGCCGAGCTAACAGAGCAAAACTGCCTACTTGTCCGAAGGCAAGGCTGCTACCAACTCGGAAGAGAGAGGTTTTAGACAACTAAGCAACTAGTCTTAACCCTTCCTCCCCTATTTCTTAAAGCTTCTTCTTCAAAGCACCGGGTTTTTTCTTGTTTTCAACTAGGTCTTTTCCCCTCGTGGTTAAACATGAGTTTGGAAATGCTCATTCTGTACATCTCCTCGTCAATCTGTGCATGAGCTTCTGGGCTATGTCTCGCTTACCCTCTTTAGTAGAGATCAACTGCTTATACTGGAATTAAGATCTGTTATCCAAGCCTCGGGCTTAATCCGTATAATGGTTATCAACTACTGGCATTGTGGGGTAATCTTTCTTTGACATAGAAGGATGTCCCTCGGAAGGTTTAGCTACGTCCTGTAAGAACTTGCTACAAGCGGGCAACTTACTACCTCTCTGTCTCCTCTTCTTATATAGTTGATGGACTTAGTTTAATCGTATAAGAGATGGGTCGGTGGGGAAGTGAGCTGATCTCGCCTTTGTTGATCCGCTTGAAGAGAGTTATCACGACCCTGCTACATCGCGATCGTTTATTCCCAAGCGATATAGAATACAAAGCACACAAGGCGCATGATGAACAAGAGTAGCTTCCCGTCCCTTACTCCATTTCTTGTCTTAAATAGACAAAAGAGTGGGCTTCCTTTTTCTATGAGTCGAAGACAGCCTCGAAGCGCCAAACGAACTGACCCTACCCAAGCCTTTTCCAGGCAAGATCTCAGCCAAATGAGCCTAATCGTAACATAATGAAAGAAATGGGACCGGCTTAAAAAGATGGAGATTCTCTCTCTACTAGCTGCCCCGCTCATAGAATGGATCGCCCAAGAAGAGCACTTTTCGGGCATAAGATAGCGAAGTTTTATACTCTCATGAGGGGATCCAGAAATGGAATGCAACTCGTGATTTGATGATTAAAGATCAACCTAGCCAACGTGGCCTATGAAACCGGTTTCATATCTTAAGTAAGAAAGGTGAGAAAAGGTTTTCTCGTGCCTTTGACGCAGGTGCCAAAACCAAAGCATACGAATTTAAGTTCTTATGAGCCGGGACACCCTTCTTGAGGCACAAGCTGAGTCAACAATGGAGAGAGACAAGGGAGAGCAACTCTTCCTACTTTATCAATTATACTAAAAGTAAGTCACTGCCCAAGGTCTGAAACATGCTTTGTACTCAACCCGATGATCCACACTTTAGGGCCGAACCCACAAAGATGTCACTTTCAACTTGCGACAGTTCTTCGAGGTCAAACCTTCAACCTTAGGGCAATTTTCAATTGAACCCAGACAACTTTGACGCTTTTCACAGAAGGAATTAGGCATACTCAATTGTAGTCCCCTAGCTTTGTGGTACCAGATCTTGTCTATACCTAAGAGGGACTTCTCGAATGATAATTCATACCCGAACTAGGAGATCCAGCTTGCCTTGAAGTAGCCTTGTGGCATAGATAGCGAGTCCTACAGAGAGAGGGCGTTTGGTTCAGTTTCACTCTGAACAATGTCCTTTTATGTTCCTATTCAATTCTTCCTATCCGGCAAGGAAAGAAAGCTCTTAGCGCACAAAGCAAGCAGCGAAGGAACGGCTTCTTTTCTTTCAATACTAGCTACTAGTGAACACTCTTCTTGTTCACCTTTCAGGCATAGTTGAAATCATGTAAGTTAGTTAGCCTTACCCTCTCTGTTCTCCTTTCTTTACAGAAGCGGATTAGAAAGCGCATTAAAAGCTGCTTAAACAAAGCGTAAACGCACAATCAAAGGAAGGCTTCCTTGAAAGCACCTTTCCTTCGTTCACTCCTGACCTGACAGAAGCTATGAAACCATCCATAGGGTAGGGGTGACTAAGCCCGCGAATCGAATGCTTAAAAAGCCGATTCTGTATACTGACTGCATTGCTCCCTCTTGACAGCTTGCTTATCTTAGAGCTATTGTGTCACTGTCCTTCTCTACTTTCTCTGCCGATACCGAACACGGTAACTAACCTCTTGACTAACGGCTTGTTTTGTTGCCCTTACTTAAACTTAAAAGGTGGCTCCGAGTTACAACTAAACTTGTCAACTAGTAACGGAAAGAAGCTCTTAAACTATAGGGGAAAGCTATTCTCCCTAAGTAGAATCGGTGGAATGCCCTGCTTCCGGCTAAGTATACAGAGTTGGGCCTACCGTTCGTTCAACCTTAACGGCCTCTATTCTGATCTCTCTTTTCTCCTTTGTTTGCTTCCTTGTCTCGTCTGTCCTTCTCTGCCCTCACCCTGTCTTTGAGCTCTATCCCGCCCTTCCTTTGGCTTGCTAGCTAGAAGGCGAAGAGCGCACAGCGCAATAAGGTAAGGTATAGGAACGGTTGACGCCGAGAAAGACTAAGACTAAAGAGGGGAGAGCACACACAGACATCCTGGGGAAAGCACTAATGAACTACGCCATCCCTGACACTTATGCGGTGAGATACCCGATATCGCCCACAAAGCTAAGAGGCCACTGGCATCTGATGCCATCCGATAAGGGAGAACTCTTTCGGCAAAGAATTTGACCAAAAAGCCCGATTCGAATCATTATGCTCGATAAAAGGAAAAAGGGAAGCTCCAATAGAAAACAGCACTACTGCTAGTAAGATAGCGATCCAGGCAAGCGCCAAAGAAAGAAGGGGGCACAAGCAAGCGCAAGAATCAAAGCAGGGCAGGATCGAAGAGCTTAGACAGCAAGCAAGCGAGAAGGAATCCCTCAAAGCGAGAGCACTGAGGCAAGGTCTTTCACGCATGTCGCTTCGATGCGCGCTAAGACAACCACTCATGTCTACTTCTAATGCGCCATTTCACGAAAGATTTGGATAATAGCCATTTTACCCTAAGAATTCTTCGCCTTAGGTCAATCAGGTCCTTAACAACCCCTTCTTCTCCAATTGCACAAGCCCTTTTAGCTTGAAGCTCTAGCCCTTAATGCCTTATTAGCCCTTCCAGCCTTTGGCAAATTTGTGAGTACTAATTCGATGCCATAGGTTTGTGTGAAACCTTTTCGTTACAATATGAGCCCTCTCGATAGAGCCATCCGCTTTTTTTTTCAGGGTATATACCCACCTGCAGCTAACCGTATGTTTGAACGGGATCAGTTCCCAATTCTCATCCTTATTTAGAGCCCCCATTTCTTCTATCATAGCTTTCTTACACTGAGGATGATTGAGGGCTTATTTTTTGAAAGTTCTGTTAGGTTCTTAGTAGCAGTCGGTGACCCATCATAAATAATAATGACTGAAACAAAACGGAATGTACCGGATTTTTTAGCACGTACAACCATCAAACCAGAATTTCCATATTAGTCCAACTTCGTATCTTAACGCACCTTATT